TCTTGCGGAGTCCAAAGAAATATCAAATAAAAAAAATCTACTGTTCGAATTTCATAGCTATCGAATTTGCAATTTGAATATCAGAATAGTGGATATAGTCATGATTCAATGGGTTAGGTCCACTTACTTTTTATTTTGTTGATTTCGAATCTTTACAATAGATTAGATTGGAATAATGGAAAAGAAAAATATTTGGTGATCGAAGAGACGACTTCACATTACTCATTATAATAAACAAGCGTTCAACTTTCTTTTAGCAACTTTCTTTTAGAAGGAGAATTACTATTCTAATTACTATATTCTAACTCATTAATTACTATATTCTAACTCATTATAAGGATAACGTATTATCATTAAATTCGAAAGTTTATAATTACATTATTATCCAGTTGGTTACTTTTTTTATTACAAATCAACACAATTTTTATTCCCGTTTCAATATGAATATTACCACTTTACTTTATTTATATTTATGAAAAAGGCCAAAAAGCCCCTTATCGGATTTGAACCGATGACTTACGCCTTACCATGGCGTTACTCTACCACTGAGTTAAAAGGGCAATTGGATTCAATTATTGAAGGAGTCACTAGGCGGATAAGATAGATCTATATCTATCTATATATATATTATAATTATAAGTATATGCAGTAGACTCATAGCGGCGAGTGTCACCTAGGGGAACGATAATTTTGATTTACTTAATTTACTTAATAAGTAATAAGTATAAGTATCGGTTAACCCGGGTTTATTGATATTGGATTTGATAAATATCAATGAAATGAAGTGTTTCAAGACCGACCCTAATTTCAAGACCGACCCTAATGGAATTGACTTAAATTGATCTGACCCCATCAGAACGGAACGAAACTTATTTGATTGATACATGGATACATGGACCTACCAATTCGACATAGATCCACCGGATTTCACATGTGATAAAGAGATTCTGTTTGTTCCCCGAACCCAAATTTTAGAGAAAAAAAAAAAAAAAAAAAAAAATTGATAACTTGTTAATCTTAATCCCCGTTCCCAGATTTTCGGATTTCTCATTTGTGAATTTCCCAGCTTAGGGCGATATAGGAATAGTCCGATCTCATCTTACCAAGGAGTGGATAAATGAATGAAAGTTAAGTGGAAGAAATGAAGAAAAAATCTTCTTTTATGTCGGACCAATCACTTCCCAAAAGAGTCCTCTACTTTCGTCTTTCGGCCTATTTTTATTTTTATTATTATTTATAGCAATTTCTATAATAGATTTCGATTTTAGACTAGAATGGCGATTAGAATGAGCGATTGATGGACGAATCAAAAAAAGCTATTGGTATGGGATCAGAAAAGGTGGAAAGATCCTTTACTTTAGAGTTAGTCATCCCATTCCATTATATTGACAATTTCAAAAAACTGTTCATACTAAGTATGATGGCAGTCGGGCAAATATGCCCCCATCGTCTAGCGGTTCAGGACATCTCTCTTTCAAGGAGGCAGCGGGGATTCGACTTCCCCTGGGGGTAGGGTACTACGAAAGGAAGTTGATCGTGGATTATAAATAAGCCTAGACTTTATTCTTCCTGGGTCGATGCCCGAGCGGTTAATGGGGACGGACTGTAAATTCGTTGGCAATATGTCTACGCTGGTTCAAATCCAGCTCGGCCCAATAATTCGCTGATCCAACAGGAAATGATATAACCCCCTTTGTTTTCCAGAAATGCCAGATACGAAAGACTCAAGAATCAAAAGAGTCCAATTCTCCGATAGATCCCTACCGCTATTTATTTATTTTGTTTGCTCCATTTATTTGTTCCCATAAATTCTGATCTTGCTAATAATGATCTAGATTCATATCAGGATCATGAAATCGAAAGCATAAAGTCTAATGAAAAGAATAAAGTAACGCAAAAAAAGACTCTTTTTTTTTTGGGACATTGAAAAACGAATTATCAATTGATTTGGCAATAACGAAAGGAATCCGTGCCGCTCTCACTAAAGTGTATATCCGTGTGTATATCAATATCTCACTCACGTCTCGGTTCCAACACGTCGATATTTATCTAAATATAAATGAAATTGTTTGAATGAAATCATAAAAATAGGTATTCGGTACATTTTACCGCCCCGGGATTGTAGTTCAATTGGTCAGAGCACCGCCCTGTCAAGGCGGAAGCTGCGGGTTCGAGCCCCGTCAGTCCCGACGGATCCAAATCCAATAAAAAAAAACATCAATATATCTCGCCGTTTCTGTTAAACTGGGGCAAAATAAAATGGTAGAATTTCATGCCTACTGCTCTCCTTTGCTCTTTTTTCTTTTTCATTTCGATTTCTCATCAACTAGTACCGATTGATGAGAAAGAGACATGTGCGAATTGCTACAATTATTGGTAGCATCATATTCAGGATTCCAAGAGCTACCGTAGGGGGTCTGGTTTTTTTGACTGTCCCCCATCTGTGTATGGAATGGAATCGAGTACCATATCGTTCCCGGGAGCGTATACACAACTGAATTTAAGATCGTTACTTTGATAGAATACTTTTAAGATTAAGATTCAAAGTATCTTCTTTTCTGGTTTCTAGTTTGGCTAACTTAAATTACTAGTTTGAATTTGAAAGAATTTATCTCATTCAAATTTCACGCCGAACTTTTGAGGGATACGTTCTAGTACTAATCCAAGGGAGGGGGGATGATATTCTTAATAAAATAAAGATCAAGCAAGGCGCCAACCCCTCCCGAAGAGGGAATGAATAATCTTTTTTAAGCGTATTGCCAAAGAAGAAGAAACTCTAAATAAATCTAAATAAAATAGTCAATTTTATGAAATATTCGATTCTTTTATACTGGGACTCGTCTTTATCACACTTCTTTTTCGTTTTTTTTTTTTTAATGATATAATTTTCTTGAAAAAAAGAAAATGAAAAGGGGTTTAGAACTTAACCCCTTCCCTTTTTCTTTTTCTATTTCGTTTCGATTGTTTGTTTGGTTTTTTTCTAAACCCTTTGTAAACAAGGAAAGTGTAAAGCGGTTAGGGGGTTGTACAAGTAAGGCGGTCGATTATAGAAAAGACAGACTGGAAAAGACTGGTAAATAAAAAAAGTATTAGTATTAAAAAAGTATTAGTATTAAAGTAAAGGAATTCTTTTGATTGAATCAGGAATCAAAGTTTGTATTTGGTGTGTGGATAAAAGAGCTGCCTATGTTATACTATTGAATTCTCGACGATGAATCGACTTGACAGTCAAATATTGTTATTCATGATATTGATCCCATTCGCTATCATCGAAATGTAATTCATCCCATTGAATTTACAAGCGAAAGGGTTATCATCTCTATGGGATTAAATCCCGAGTTATTGCGAAGTAAAAAAAAAACCAAACGATGAGACTATGGAAGTAAATATTCTCGCATTTATTGCTACTACACTGTTCGTTCTAGTTCCTACTGCGTTTTTGCTTATAATATACGTAAAAACGGTCAGTCAAAGTGATTAATTTGAACGAAACTTGACTTCTTAGTTCTTATCAAGGATTTAAGAAACAAATTTCAATTTCATGTCTTAGTCTTAAATGAAACCAACGGACTAGAATCAGCAGTAGCCTATGAGATTCGATAGTATGGTAGAAAGATTCATATATGAATCTTTCTACCATACTATCTATTTTTATTTTTTTTTATGTATAAAGATAGAAACTGAATAGAGATCAATCTACAATATGGATATGGATCCTTATACATGTTAATAGATACATAGTATCTCAATTCTATTTCTTTGCTTCGTCTATTTGTATTTTCTTTTTGTTCATTCCAATCAATCTGAAATAATCGAAAGGCTGCTCTTACGATTTTCAAATTTATTTATTTCAGATTATTTTCAATATGAATCTCGGTATCCATTAAAAATAAAAAAAAGAATCAAATCGATGAAAGAAAAACAAATTTGGGCATATATTACTAAAAGAAAATCAAGTTAATAAAAGAAAATGAAATAGGAAAGAAATAAAGTAATCGTTTTTTTTAGCATTCCGAAGAAGTCGTTGATTGAGCGGTTGACAGATGATCCAAGGAGTTCTATTCTATAACTTCTTCCGATTTCAAAAAGGGGTACCCCGGCGATTGTCAACCCTGGAGCCATGATATGAAACGGGTCAATAAAGCATAGCAGAAAGCAAATTTCTAAAATACTCAAATAATAAAAAATAATAAAATCGGTGGTAAGTGCGAAATATGTGACTTGACCAAAGCACAATCTTATTATTATTAACTATTCAAATTAAATCGTGAACCCTTTCTTTTCTCTTTGAACAGTCCAATAAAAAAAAAGGGGGGTCCGGTTTTCCGCGTTCTTCCCCATTGTCCATAGAGAACTCTGGCAAGGGCCGGTTCAGAAAAACCAAATAGAAAATCTAGGAAGACTTCGGTTGGAATAAAATTCCTATGATCTGTATCCCCCTTCCTTTCAAAATAGAAATAGGGGAATTTTGGAAATATCGGTTTGATTTGGATTCTGAAAGAGCATTATTCATATATATTATGAATTGTATTCTATTCATAATAGAATCGAATACAATTACCTCGCCAGAATCCAAGCCAATAGAATTCCGAAATGAAGGTATTTTGATTAATTCAATTTCGAAATTCTAAATGGAATTTAATTACTGAATTTAATTATTATATTAATTATTAAATAATTAATATAATTAAAAAGGCTTTGCAGAACGATCTATAAAAAAAGTGATACAGTTTGATTCCCCAACTCAATTAGTAGTATCTCTAGAGTCCACTTCTTCCCCATACTACGAGCGAAAGGGAAAATGTAAAGACTACCATTAAAGCAGCCCAAGCGAGACTTACTATATCCATGTGAATTATGTCCCCTATCTCTATGAATATGAAGAATTTATTCTATTATTGTTTCCTAATAATAGTGGAATCACTGGCGCAGAGTCAAAAAGGGATTCTGGCCCAACGCCCTTGATGAAAGACTCCACTAAATATGAAACGCTCCAATAAATCCACTTAGAACAAGTTCGTATATGATTTCTAGTAGAATCCGGAAAAATGAAACAAAATACACAGTCGCACTTTTCTTTGGAAGTATCAAAGGGAGTGTTACCTAATCTGTAGTAATAATAAGAACTCCTCGTTTTTTTTGTTGCCCTTTATTATCATTAAGTAAAAGCCAATTATCCGTCCAATCGAATATTGATTGAATGCCCGTGCATTCAGAGACTCTTATGAGTCTGTATACTGCATACAAAGTATCTCCCGCCCCTTCCATAACGATTAATTCGATTCTCCCTCGGGCTTTTCAATCTAATTCAAGACCCGGTCAGTAGACCCTGCATTAGCAATTAGCAGTGGAAATAAATCGGTAACTCTTGATTTGATATGAAAGCGCTTCTACTACTATAATCTTTCCGTGAATCCTAAATGCAAGGATTAACAGCACTTTAAGTTTAAGGAACAGAAAAAAAAAAGAACAGAAACCCCAGCTATTTCGAATCACGAAAATGTCAAGAGTCGCGTACTTTGCTGGAAAAGATTCGGCGAGTTAGACCAGCCAAGCAGAATAAGGGATTGCGAGTCTTATCGTTTGTTGATCAGGCGACACCCAGATTTGAACTGGGGAAAAAGGATTTGCAGTCCCCCGCCTTACCGCTCGGCCATGCCGCCAAAACGATACAAAATAGATGAAAAAATTCCCCCTTTGCTTGTTTTGTTTGGGGGGGGGTACTCAATGTCTTTTCTTTTTTTTGTGTACGTCCATATAAAATCTCGTTTTTCTTAATTCCTTGCCTAAAAAAAATATGTCCTTTTTTTGGATCGGCTCCGGTTCTTCAATTGATTTTATAGTATCTCACACAACATCTTAATCCCTCTCTTTTCTCTTTCTTTTTTTCTATTGAAAAATGAAAAAAGAAATGTGCATTTTCAGTCACAAAAGCCAAAATTAAGGACAAATTGGAACCATTAACTAGTGACTGTAAATTCGTGACCAACTCTTGGATTTAAATTTTAATTGTAAATTGTGTTTCCTAATGATAGAAGAAAATCAAAATTGATACCTACCTAATCAATATTGGTTTTTTCTATAAAAAAAGCCTTCTCCATTTCAATTATAACAGCAATTATGAGTATATGTAAACCCCAAACATAAATCGTTTCGCGGCTAGCTTATTGGTTATCTTATCTGTGTCTGATGCCTCTCTATAGGGAATTTGCCGAAAATTGTCGTACTGCAATTTAGATTGAAGAGAAAATCGAAATTTTGATAGAGCACGACATGCGCTGTCCCGAAGCGAACTATGCAATAAAGGGGGGCGATGTATATATAGATAGCTATATCGGCACGGGTTTACTAAATACAAGCCGTCTTACGCACTTCAATCCTATTCTAAAAATTCGACTAAAAAAATAAAAAGGGGGTTCTTCGCAAATCATTTTTTGAACAGTGGAATCCACGAAAAAGGTAAGTGCTAAAAAAATGAGCTTTACGCTGGTATATTGTGTCTGATTCTTATGTCTTTATCTTAGCGAATAGATCAAATCACGACGTTTATTTTTCTGGTATCCTAACGGATTGGAATATCATAATAATGGTATAAATTGAATTATTTTTTTGATTCTATACAAAACTCCGTAAGTCTAAGTGGAATTTATCGCTTCCTTTCCATTTGGATCTGTCTCTTAGAAATTCCAATTTTATTAAGTATAAAATCATCCTTTTTCCCCCGTTCATACGTATTTCATACATTCCATCTATATGGAGTTGGGTAAAATTTCATGCGATTCAGTAAACAGAATCTAAATTCCAGCATTCTGCATCGAATCATATGAATCGATGCAGAATGAGAAACGAATGGGATTTTTTGATAAATGGGAAATTCAAAATGCTCGGAGATGGAAATGCAGGAATGTCTACAATACCTGGGTTGAATCAGATACAATTTGAAGGATTTTGTAGGTTCATTGATCAGGGCTTAACAGAAGAGCTTTATAAGTTTCCAAAAATTGAAGATACAGATCAAGAAATTGAATTTCAATTATTTGTGGAAACATATCAATTGGTAGAACCCTTGCTAAAAGAAAGAGATGCTGTATATGAATCATTCACGTATTCTTCTGAATTATATGTATCCGCAGGATTAATTTGGAAAAGCCGAGGGGACATGCAGGAACAAACTATTTTTATTGGAAACATTCCTCTAATGAATTCTTTGGGAACTTCTATAGTAAACGGAATATACAGAATTGTCATCAATCAAATATTGCAAAGTCCCGGTATCTATTATCGGTCAGAATTGGGCCATAACGGAATTTCGGTCTATACAGGCACCATAATATCTGATTGGGGGGGAAGATTCGAATTAGAGATTGATAGAAAAGCAAGGATATGGGCTCGTGTGAGTAGGAAACAGAAAGTATCTATTCTAGTTCTATCAGCAGCTATGGGTTCGAATCTACGAGAAATTCTAGAGAATATTTGCTACCCTGAAATTTTCTTGTCTTT